GTCCAAATCAAACAGATATTTCACAAATTCCCCTATTCCTATTTGGAAAGGGGATATGGATAATAGGAATTTTATTCCAACTGAAGTCTTCTTAAATTTTCTATTTCGTTTTTCTGAACCGGCCCTTTCCGGAGTTATATATGAACAATTGAAGAAGAACGCGGAAACCCGGACTCCTTTTTACTTTTTTTTCTTTATTGGCCTTTTTACTGTTCAAAGAGAAAAGAAAAGAGTTCACGATTTAATATTTTATAATAATAAGATTGTGCCTAGGTCAAGTCATATATTTCGCACTTACCACTTGTTTGATTATTTTCGAAATTTAATTTCTGCTATGCTTTATTGACTCGTTTCATATCATGGCTCAAGGGTTGCAAATCGCTGGGGTACCCCTTTTGAAATCTGAAGAAGGGACCATAGAACTCCTTGGATCATCTGAAAACCCCTCAATCAATTACTTCTCTGGAATGCTAAAAAAAAGATTACTTTTTATTTTTCATTTTCTTTTATTAACTTGCTTTTCTTTTAGTAATATACGCCCAAGTTTGTTTTTCTTTCTTTTTCTTTCATTGATTTGATTCTAATGGATACCAGGATTCATATTGAAACTAATCAGAAATCCATAAATTAGAAAATCGTAAGAGCCACCTTTCAATTATTTAAGATTGATTGGACTAAACAAAAAGAAAATACAAATAGATGAGGCAAAGAAATAGAATTGAGATACTATGTACATTACATATATTTAAGCCATATTAACATGTATGAAGATACATATCCATATTGTAGATTGATCTCGACTCAGTTTCTATCTTTCTATATTACAATAATAAAAATAGATAGTATGGTAGAAAGACTCATATATGAATCTTTCTACCATACTATCGGATCTCGTAGGCTACTGCTGATTCTAGTCCGTCCATTTCATTTAAGACTAAGACGTGAAATTGGAATTTTTTTTCTTAAATCATTGATAAGAAGTCAAGTTTCATTCAAATTAATTACTTTGACTGACCGTTTTTACGTATATTATAAGCAAAAAGGCAGTAGGAACTAGAACGAACAGTGTAGTAGCAATAAATGCGAGAATATTTACTTCCATAATCTCATCGTTTGGTTTTTTTTACTTCGCAATAACTCGGGATTTAATCCCATAGAGATGATAACCCTTTCGCTTGTAAATTCAATGGGATGAATTACATTTTGATGATAGCGAATGGGATCAATATCATGAATAACAATATCTGACTGTCAAGTCGATTCATCGTCGAGAATTCAATAGTATAACATAGGAAGATCTTTTATCCACACACCTAATACAAACTTGAATATCGGATTCAATCAAAAGAATTCCTTTACTTGAATACTAATACTTTTTTTTATTAGATTTGGATCTGTCGGGACTGACGGGGCTCGAACCCGCAGCTTCCGCCTTGACAGGGCGGTGCTCTGACCAATTGAACTACAATCCCGGGCAAGTAAAAAGTACCGAATACATATTCTTATGATTTCATTCAAAACATTTCATTTCTCTTTCGATAAAAATCGACGTGTTGGAACAGAGACGTGAGTGAGATATTGATATCCACACGGATATACACGTTAGTGAGAGCAGCACGGATTATTAGTAATCCGTTCGTTATTGCCAAATCGATTGGTAATTCGTTTTTCAATGTCCACAAAGAAAAAAAAAAAAAAAGACTCTTTTTTTTTTTGCGTTACTTTATTCTTTTCATTAGACTTTATACTTTCTATTTAATGATCCTGATAGGAATATAGATCATTATTAGTAAGATCAGAATTTATGGGAACAAATAAACGGAACAAATCAAATAAATAAATATCGGTAGGGATATATCAGAGAATTGGACTTTGATTCTTTCGTATCTGACATTTCTGGAAAACTAAAGGGGTTATATCATTTCATGGTGGATCGGCGAATTATTGGGCCGAGCTGGATTTGAACCAGCGTAGACATATTGCCAACGAATTTACAGTCCGTCCCCATTAACCGCTCGGGCATCGACCCAGGAAGAATCAAGTCTAGGCTTCTTTATAATCCACGATGAACTTCCTTTCGTAATACCCTACCCCCAGGGGAAGTCGAATCCCCGCTGCCTCCTTGAAAGAGAGATGTCCTGAACCACTAGACGATGGGGGCATACTTGCCCGACTGCCATCATACTTAGTATGAACAGTTTTTTGAAATTGTCAATATAATTGAACGGTATGACTAGATCAGAAGGATCTTTCCACCCTTTCTGATCCCATATGAATAGCATTTTTTGCTTTGTCAGTTATATTCATCAATAACCCATTTTAATCGCCATTCTATTCTAAAATTAAAATAGAAATCTGTTATATAAAATGCTATTAAAAAAACAAACTAAAAAATAATAATAAAAGGACGAAAGTAGAGGACTCTTTTGGGAAGTGATTGGTCCGACCGAAAAGAAGATTAAACTTCATTTCTTCCACTTACTTTCATCCAATTAACCAC